AATAAAATACATTGGATTTTTTAGCATTGAGAAATTCGTCATTAAATTAGTAGAGATTTTTAGGCTAATATTTGGGTAAGTTTTCCAATGAATCGATGTGATATATATATATATATATATATATAACGCGGATGGCTAACCGTAACTCAATTTGTTAGTTCGCGCGCTCTCGGGCCTCCCTTGGTTTCGGGGTTTGACAAGGATAACAGGATTCGCTGAGCGTTGGGGGGTAGGGGGGTTTGACGCGCGTAAGCCAAAAGGGGGGGCATATATATCAGGGTTAGTTGAAGAAAGACAAATATGTTATGCACTTGATAGAGTAAAATGTAATTCTTAAGTTATGTCTTTCAATGATGAATGATATTTAATTCATGCAAGGAAATGTACCACCTTGATATATTACTTGAGCTTGCACTTTGAAATGTAAATGAAAGGCAACCAAAAAAAGGAACCCCTATGCATATACGTGAACGCCCGGCATGTTGGGTAACGAGGAGTATGTAATTACACCATTAATCAGATGCAAGTATAATTCACCGGGGGTGGAGTTTTATAAGTATGTACCTGAAATAGGAACCAGATGCAAGGAATAGTTCACAGTGTGCTACCCCCACATATTGTGTCCCTGGTTCTATCATGGGTAATATGCCTTACATAATAAGGTTGGTGGGCTCTTACTACATTAAGATTGTCTCGTGAAATCCTAGTTGTGTATTTCAAGGAAAGATGTGAGTGCCATATCTAGGGGAATAATCTATTTCCCAGGTTAAAATAAATTATTTGTGAGTTTTAACTATATGCGTATGTACGTCTTGAACGTTAGTACTTGCTTTTAGGTTAAGATAAATGAATGGTGATAATACATATATATGTACTAACACAACACAACATATATGCAAGCATGCATATATGTAATTAACCTTATAGGTTACTATCAGAAGATAGTTTAATTTAGAATTCTGGCTTTGGGAGCCAGGGGTGGGAGTTAAAATCTCCTTCTTTTGGGCGCTAGGAGGGGGTTTAACCCTCGATCTTCGGATTACAAGACCGATGCTTTCAAGCTAAGCTACTAGGGCAAGCTCATTTCAGTGCTTTATTTTCTACTCACCCTGCTAGGGGTACGAGGATAAGGAAGAGTGCAAAGTATAGAGTTGATGCAACTTGGCCAATAATAACATATGGGTGTTCCACGGGTATGCCGCCAATTCATGTTAGGATCAGTATATCTGCTACTAAGGTTCAGAAAAGAAACTGAGTTATTGGACGAAAGGTTAGTCCTCGTTGTTTGGAGGTGTGTAGAATTGGCACAACTATTAGTACTAAAATGCTAAACAATAGTGCGAGTACCCCTCCTAGTTTATTTGGAATGGACCGGAGAATAGCGTAGGCAAACAGAAAATATCATTCTGGCTGAATATGTGGGGGAGTGACTAGCGGGTTCGCTGGGGTGAAGTTATCTGGGTCACCCAGTAAGTTTGGGGAAAATAACGCTAAGGATGTAAGTGCTAACAGCATTACTACAAAGCCAAGGAGGTCTTTATATGAGAAGTACGGGTGGAAAGAAATTTTGTCTGCGTCAGAATTCAATCCGGCTGGGTTGTTTGATCCCGTTTCGTGTAAAAAGAGTAGGTGCAAGATGGTTGCGCCTGCGATAATAAAGGGCAGAAGGAAGTGGAAGGCGAAAAACCGTGTAAGAGTTGCGTTATCTACCGAGAAGCCTCCCCAGATTCACTGAACGAGGGTGTCACCTATGTAAGGGACTGCTGATATTAGGTTTGTAATGACTGTGGCGCCTCAGAAAGACATTTGCCCCCAGGGAAGTACATAGCCTACAAAGGCTGTTGCTATCACTAAGAGGAGTAGAACTACACCGATATTTCAGGTCTCCTTATAAAGGTATGACCCATAATATAGGCCTCGTGCAATATGCATATAGATACAGATGAAGAAGAAAGATGCTCCGTTGGCATGTAGGCTTCGGATTAGTCAGCCGTAATTAACGTCTCGGCAGATGTGGGCTACTGATGAAAATGCAGTGGAAATGTCAGAAGTATAATGTATGGCTAGGAATAACCCTGTGAGGATTTGGGTAATTAAGCACAGTCCTAGAAGGGAGCCAAAATTTCAAAGAGCTGAAATATTAGATGGTGTTGGGAGGTCAACTAGTGCATGATTAGCGATTTTTATTAGTGGGTGGGTTTTTCGTAGGCTTGCCATTAGTTCTTGTAGTTGAAAAACAACGATGGTTCTTCAAATCATAGGTTTCGGTTAAAATCCGAGCAGGAATTATGACGTATTTTGTGTTTCTATCACTGCTAGTTCTAATTGTGGGTTTAATTGCTGTTGCCTCTAACCCGACACCATATTTTGCTGCTTTAGGTTTGGTTGCTGCAGCGGGGGTTGGGTGTGGGGTACTTGTTAGTTGTGGGGGATCTTTCTTGTCTCTCGTTCTTTTTTTAATTTACTTGGGTGGAATGCTTGTGGTGTTTGCTTATTCGGCAGCTCTGGCTGCTGAGCCTTTTCCAGAGGCTTGAGGGAGCCGTTCGGTAGCCGGCTACGTTTTAGTTTATTTGGTTGGGGTAAGCTTAACGGCCGGGATGTTTTGAGGGGGGTGATATGAGGGTTCTTGAGTGATCATCGATGGATTGAAGGAGTTTTCTATATTACGTGGGGATGTTGGGGGTGTGGCTATAATATATTCTCTTGGGGGTGCAATGCTGGTTATTTGCGCTTGAGTACTGCTTTTAACATTACTTGTAGTATTGGAGCTTACACGGGGCTTGAGCCGTGGCACTGTCCGGGCGGTTTAAAGAAGGACTAGGATAATGGCCAAGGTTATGGTTAAAAGAAAGATGGCCAAGAAGGTTTTGATTGTCCCTGGTTGAATGTCATTTATTATTTTTGCAAGCGTTATTTGGGTAAGTGTAATTGATTTTGGGCCTGTTATTTGAAGTCACGTTTGGTCAAATTTAGTGGCAGCTGATTGCCCCAAGGTCAAGTTGGCTTTTGGGGATAGCCGGTGGACTAGTGAGGGAAAGTACCCTAGCATGTTTGAGAAGTGGTGCACAGTATTCGAAGAAAGACTTTTGGCTGGGCCATTTGTTTTGGCTGCAAGTTCTATGGCTACTAGAAATCCAATAATGGTTACGATAAGAGCTGACATTTTTAGGGTGGTCGATATTGTTATAATCGGGGTTTTTAGGGGCAGGAAATTATAAGTAATAATTAGTCCTGCAATAATACTTCCCCAGGCAAGTCGTTTAATGGGGTTGACTATCAATGGGTTGTCCTCGTTAATAGGGGAGAGTGGTAGTAGCCGAGGGGTTCCCATGGTTACAAAATAAATTAGTCGAAAGCTGTAGACTGCGGTAAATGAGGTGGCAATCAGTGTTAGGGTTAAGGCTCAGGCGTTAAGGTAGGAGGTATTTAGGGCTTCAATAATGGCATCTTTTGAGAAAAATCCGGCGAGGAATGGGGTGCCCGTCAGTGCCAGGCTACCGATTGTGAGGCAGGTTGAGGTGACAGGCATTAGTTTGTGGAGGCCTCCCATTTTACGAATGTCTTGTTCATCATTAAGGCTGTGGATGATTGATCCGGAACACAGGAACAACATGGCTTTGAAGAATGCGTGTGTACAAATGTGAAGGAATGCTAGTTGTGGTTGATTTAACCCAATTGCAACTATTATTAGGCCTAGTTGACTGGATGTTGAGAAGGCTACAATCTTTTTAATGTCGTTTTGGGTTAGGGCACATGTGGCTGTAAATAGGGTGGTTAGTGCGCCTAAACACAAACAAGCTGTTAGTGCAAGATCATTATTTTCTAAAAGGGGGTGAAGTCGAATTAATAGAAAGATTCCGGCAACGACCATAGTGCTGGAGTGCAGTAGGGCAGATACTGGTGTGGGGCCCTCCATGGCAGATGGCAGCCAAGGGTGAAGGCCGAATTGGGCCGATTTTCCCGTCGCTGCAAGAATAAGTCCTATGAGAGGGACTGTCATATCAAAGTTTTTAGATAAAGAGAAAATCTGTTGGATGTCTCAGGAATTTAGGTGAATGGCGAATCAGGCTATGGTAAGGATTAATCCAATGTCCCCTACACGGTTGTAAATTACAGCCTGAAGAGATGCTGTATTGGCGTCCGCTCGTCCGTGTCATCAGCCAATGAGTAGGAAGGATATGATCCCGACTCCCTCTCAGCCAATAAATAGCTGAAATATGTTGTTCGCTGTGACAAGCGTAATTATAGCTACTAAGAATAAAAGCAGATATTTAAAGAATCGGTTTATGTAGGGGTCGGAGTGTATATATCAGAGCGCAAACTCTAAAATTGATCAGGTAACATAAAGTGCAATAGGAATGAAGATAAGGGCATAGTGGTCAAATTTAAAGCTAATGTTTGTGTCGAATGCTTGTGTATTTATTCATTGCCAATTTGTGGTGATGTTTTCTGCGCCTTGTTGAAGGAAAACTATAAGGGGTAGAAGGCTGATAAAAAATGCGATGCTAACAGCGGTCTTAACGTGTGTGGCTGCTCACCCCGGTTTTTGAGGTGTGGGGTTTAAAGTGGTTAAGAGGGGAAATACAAGTGTCACAATAACTAAGATAAGGGAGGATGACATGATCAGGGTTGCAAAGGTCATAGCTTCTGCTTGGATTTGCACCAAGAGTTTTTGGTTCCTAAGACCAACGGATGAGCTGTTATCCTTCAAAAGCGTAAGAAAGCCGGGGATTTTAACCTCGGGCATAAGTATTAGCAGTACTTATTGATTTCTGTCCTTCCTTGGTTAGTAAGGAGACTTTAACTCCTGTCCTTAGAATCACAATCTAATATTTTGGTTAAACTATACTTACTAGTAACATCACCCTCACATTAGTTCTGGTTTTGCTACAAGGAGGATTACTGGAATAAGGTGAAGGGCTATTAGTAGATGTTCTCGGGTGTGAAAGGGAGGAAGTTTTATAATGTGACTAGGTGTGGGGCCGCGTTGGGATATGAGAAACATATAGAGGGAGTAGCCTGCAGTAATCAAGGTTCCCAATCCCGTAAGTGCAATGGTTCAGGGGGATCAGTTAAATAGGGTTGTAATAATTATAAGTTCCCCTATTAGATTTGGGAGGGGGGGCAGTGCTAAATTAGCTAAGTTAGCAATGAATCATCAGACTGCTGTCAGGGGAAAGATTACTTGCAACCCTCGTGCAAGAACTATGGTGCGGCTGTGGGTCCGTTCATAGGCTGTATTAGCTAGGCAGAATAATATTGATGATACCAGGCCATGTGCGATTATTAGAATAATTGCTCCTGAAAAGCCCCATGGGGTCTGAACTAGAATACCTCCTGCTACCAGTCCTATATGGCTCACGGAAGAGTAAGCAATTAGTGATTTAAGATCTGTTTGTCGTAGGCAAATAGACCCGGTCATGATAATGCCTCATAGTGCAAGAATAATAAAGGGGTAGATTAATTCTTTAGAAAGGGGATCCAACATAATTATTATCCGTATTATCCCATATCCTCCCAGTTTCAGAAGGACCGCTGCTAGTACTATTGACCCTGCGACGGGGGCCTCTACGTGTGCTTTGGGCAGTCACAGGTGTACCCCGTACAGCGGTATTTTTACTAGAAAAGCGATTAGGCAGCCCGCTCATCAGATTTTATGGCCTCAGGAGTGGAGTGGTAATGGTTGGGCATACTGGATTACTAGTATAGAGAGTGTTCCTGTGGATTGTTGAAGTAGGAGGAGGGCAACTAGGAGAGGGAGAGAGCCGGCGAGGGTATAAAACAAGAAGTATGTGCCCGCGCTTAGTCGCTCAGTTTGATTCCCTCATCGGGTAATAATAATAAGAGTTGGGATGAGTGTAGCTTCAAATATGATATAGAACATAATAATCTCGGTGGCGCCGAATGCTATAATTAGGAAGGCCTGTAAGGAGGTAAGAAGCATAATATAGAGGCGTTGACGACTAATTGGCTCAGGATTAATGTGGTTTTGGCTGGCTAAAATTATTAGGGGAAGGAGTCAGCATGTTAGGACTAAAAGAGGGGTAGATAGGGGGTCTGTGGCTAGGTATGAGTTGGATGTGGCTCATCCGACCTCCGATGTTCATTTAAGTCATGTAAGGCTAACAAGGGCAATTGAAAGACTGTGAGTGGTCGTGGCTGTTCAAAGCCATTTGGGGGGAGTTAGTCAGATTGTTGGTAACAATATAATTGTGGGGATTAATACTTTTAACATTGCAGGAGATTGAGGTTTTGTAGGCGGTCGGTGCCGTGGGTGCGGGTTGTGGCTACTAAGAGTGCAAGGCCTGTGCTTGCCTCGCAGGCGGAGAATGCTAGTAACAGCATGGGTGCTGTGGAGAAGCTTGTTGATTCAAATTGCAGTGTTCATAAGGCCAGTGCAATAAATAAGGATAATATTATTCCTTCTAGGCATAGCAGGGCGGAGAGTAAGTGCGTGCGATGAAATGCTAATCCTATGAGCCCTAGAATAAAGGCTGAGCTAAAGCTAAAATGTACTGGTGTCATAAGGGGGTCGTGGACTTAAACCACGATGTTCTGAGCCGAAATCAGAGATCTTTTTTGGATTAACTCCCTATTCTGCTCACTCCAGTCCCCCTTGGGTTCATTCATAAATTAATCCAAGAGTTAGTAACATTAGGACTGTAGCGGCTCAAAAGAATGTTCCGGTTGGGCTGTGGAGTTGATCTCCTCAGGGTAGGGGGAGAAGGAGGGCAATTTCTAGATCAAATAAGAGGAATAGAATGGCTACTAAGAAGAATCGTAGGGAGAAAGGTAACCGGGCAGATCCTAGTGGGTCGAAGCCGCACTCATAGGGGGAGAGTTTTTCCGCGTCCGGGTTTATTTGTGGTAATCAGAAGGACACAATTGCTAGGATTGATGACAGGGCCATTGTAATAGCAAAAATAGTTGTAATTAGGTTCATTATCTTTCCCTGGGATTTAACCAAGACTAAATGATTGGAAGTCACTTGTACTAATTTAATACTAGAAAGATATGAGCCTCATCAATAGATGGATACATAGAGGAATAATCACACTACGTCGACGAAGTGTCAGTATCAGGCAGCGGCTTCAAAGCCAAAGTGGTGTTCGGATGTAAAATGATACTGAATTTGGCGCAGGAGACAGACAGCCAGGAAGGTTGAGCCAATAGTAACGTGTAATCCATGAAATCCTGTAGCTACAAAAAATGTGGCGCCGTAGACGCCGTCAGCAATGGTAAAAGGTGCTTCATAATATTCTATGGCTTGGAGAGCGGTAAAATAAAGTCCTAGTAAAATTGTAAGTGCCAGAGATTGGATAGCTTGTTTACGTTCTCCTTCTATAATGCTGTGGTGGGCTCATGTAACTGTTACCCCTGATGCTAATAATACGGCTGTGTTGAGGAGGGGCACCTCAAATGGGTCTAATGTAGTGACTCCTGTAGGGGGTCAGCATCCTCCCAGTTCAGGTGTAGGTGCCAGGCTTGAGTGATAGAAGGCTCAGAAGAAGCCCAGAAAAAAGAATACTTCGGAGGTAATAAATAAGATTATTCCATAGCGTAGCCCTTTTTGTACTGGCGGTGTGTGATGACCTTGAAAGGTCCCCTCGCGAATAATATCACGTCACCATTGGAATATAGTAAGAAGGAGAAGAATTAATCCCAGGGTTATTAGTGTTATTGAGTGGAAGTGAAACCAGATTGCTAGGCCGGATGTTATTAATAGAGCACCGACGGCTCCGGTTAGTGGTCATGGGCTTGGATCAACCATATGATATGCATGTGCTTGGTGGGCCATTAAATGTTTTCCTGTAAATAAAGGCTAAGGAGTAATACGAATACGTAAGCCTGAATTATTGCTACTGCAACTTCTAGAAGAGTTAAAAGGAATAGAACTGCTGCGGTTAGGATTGCTACTGCTGGTATTATAGGCATTAATACAAATACGGCCGTGGCAATAAGTTGAATTAATAAGTGACCTGCGGTCAAATTAGCCGTAAGTCGAACCCCTAGGGCTAATGGTCGAATGAATAGGCTAATTGTCTCGATAATAATTAGTACTGGAATTAGAGGGACAGGTGTGCCTTCTGGTAAAAGATGTCCAAGGGCGACTGTTGGTTGATTTCGCATGCCAATAATTACTGTGGCAAGTCATAGGGGGACAGCAAATCCTATATTTAAGGACAGTTGTGTTGTAGGGGTAAAGGTGTATGGGAGAAGGCCTAGTATATTAATAGTAATTAGAAATACTATAAGAGAGGCTAATAAGAGTGCTCATTTATGTCCTCCTACATTTAAAGGTATTATTAGTTGATTGGTAAATCGGTTTATTAATCACGTTTGAACTGTAATAAGACGGCTGTTTATTCAACGAGATGGTGGGGTGGGAAATAAAACTCATGGTAGTGCAATTGCAATGGCGATGAGCGGGATACCTAGGAAGGAAGGGCTTGCAAATTGATCGAAAAAGCTTACTATCATGGTCAGGTTCAGGAGTCAGTCTTATGTTTTTCTTTACTCATAGGGGCTGGTTCATTTGGTGTTAAGTTATTTAAGATCTTAGTTGGGATGATAGTGAGGAAAACCACTCATGAAAATACTAGGACTGCGAATCAGGGGTTGGGGTTGAGTTGGGGCATCTCACTAGAGGTGGTCGGTAGTCACCAAACTTTGGCTTAAAAGGCCAACGCTTTGTCCAATAATTAGCTTCCTAGTGAGGCGTCTTCTAGCATTAATGAGGATCAGCTTTCGAAATGTTCGAGTGGGACAGCTTCAACTACGATAGGCATAAAGCTGTGGTTGGCGCCGCAGATCTCAGAGCATTGTCCGTAGAATACCCCTGGTCGTGAGGCAATAAAGGCAGTTTGATTAAGTCGGCCGGGCACTGCGTCTATTTTTACGCCTAAAGAAGGGACGGCTCAAGAGTGTAATACATCTTCGGCGGACACTAAAACACGAATCGGTGATTCTATGGGGACTACTATCCGGTGGTCTGTCTCTAGGAGTCGAAATTGGCCTGGTGTAAGGTCTTGGGTTGGAACTATATAGGAGTCAAAGCCGAGGTCTTCATAATCTGTATATTCGTAGCTTCAATATCATTGATGTCCTATGGCTTTAATTGTTAAGTGGGGGTCATTAATTTCGTCCATAAGATATAAAATTCGGAGAGAAGGTAGGGCGATCAAAACTAAAATAACAGCTGGTAGGACGGTTCATACGATTTCGATTTCTTGGGAGTCCAAAATGTATTTATTAGTGAGTTTGGTTGAGACTATCGCAACAATAATATAGAGCACTAAGGTGCTAATTAAAAATACAATTATTAAGGCATGGTCATGGAAGTGAAGAAGTTCTTCTATTACGGGTGATGCCGCGTCTTGGAATCCTAGTTGTGTGGGATGTGCCATTAAGCTTTGGGCTCAAGACATACAGGGGTCTAACCTGCAATTTCACCTTGACAAGGTGGTGTAATTGTACATTTTACTAATGTCTTTAGAAGAAAGTGACAGAGTGGTTATGTGACTGGCTTGAAACCAGTATATGGGGGTTCAATTCCTCCCTTTCTCGTTAGTTTGATTGAACTTGGACAAATGCTGGTTCCTCAAATGTGTGGTATGGGGGAGGGCAGCCGTGGAGTCATTCTACATTTGTTGTAGTTAACTCTACTGAAGACACTTCTCGTTTGGCGGCGAAGGCCTCCCAAAGAATAAACAGGAACATAATTACTGCTACTAATGAAATTAGTGATCCAATAGATGATACTGTATTTCATAGGGTATAGGCGTCGGGGTAGTCAGAGTATCGTCGTGGCATACCTGCTAGGCCTAGAAAATGTTGTGGGAAGAATGTAAGGTTAACACCAATAAATATTACCCCAAAATGAATTTTTGTTCAAGTATCATTTAAGGTATATCCTGAAAATAGCGGGAATCAGTGAACGAAGGCTGCCATAATGGCAAACACGGCGCCTATTGATAATACATAGTGGAAGTGAGCAACAACGTAATATGTGTCATGAAGTACAATATCAAGCGATGAGTTAGCTAAAACAATCCCTGTTAATCCTCCGACTGTAAAAAGAAAGATAAAACCTAGGGCTCACAGCATTGGAGTTTCTCATTTAATTGAGCCCCCGTGAAGTGTAGCAAGTCAGCTAAATACCTTAACGCCGGTTGGAATGGCAATAATTATTGTGGCGGATGTGAAATAGGCACGGGTGTCTACGTCTATTCCAACAGTGAACATATGGTGGGCTCAAACAATGAACCCAAGAAGGCCAATGGCCATTATAGCCCATACTATTCCCATATAACCGAATGGTTCCTTTTTACCGGAGTAGTAGGCTACAACGTGTGAAATAATACCGAAGCCAGGTAAAATAAGAATATAGACTTCCGGGTGGCCAAAGAATCAGAACAAGTGTTGGTATAAGATTGGGTCCCCTCCGCCCGCTGGATCAAAGAATGTAGTATTCAAATTACGGTCCGTGAGAAGCATTGTAATTCCGGCAGCGAGAACTGGTAGTGATAGGAGGAGAAGGACGGCTGTCACGAGTACGGATCACACAAATAGGGGTGTTTGATACTGGGAGATAGCTGGGGGTTTCATATTAATGATTGTAGTAATAAAGTTTACTGCGCCTAAAATAGATGATACGCCTGCTAGGTGTAGCGAGAAAATTGTAAGGTCTACGGATGCTCCTGCGTGGGCGAGGTTGCCTGCAAGCGGGGGGTAGACTGTCCACCCTGTTCCGGCCCCAGCCTCAACACCAGAAGAGGCCAGTAGAAGAAGGAAGGATGGGGGTAGCAATCAGAAGCTTATGTTGTTTATTCGGGGGAATGCTATGTCAGGTGCCCCAATCATTAGTGGTACCAGTCAGTTTCCGAATCCCCCGATGAGAATCGGTATTACTATAAAGAAAATTATTACGAAGGCGTGGGCAGTAACAATAACGTTATAAATTTGATCGTCACCTAGGAGTGAGCCAGGTTGACTTAATTCAGCCCGAATGAGGAGGCTTAGAGCGGTTCCCACTATTCCGGCTCAGGCACCAAATACAAGATAAAGGGTACCAATGTCTTTGTGATTTGTAGAAAAGAATCAGCGTGTAATTGCCACAGGTAGGGTAGCCGAGCGTTTAGGCGGTGGGTTGTAGCCCCGAAGACAGAGGTTTAAGTCCTCTCCCTATCAGAGCCCCGTAGTGAAGAATCACGTTGGATTGCAAATCCAGAAACGCAGAATAATACCCGGCCGGGGCTTTTCCCGCCTTACTCGGACACGGCGGGAAAAGTAGATGGATGCTCGCTGGCTTGAGCGCTTAGCTGTTAACTAAGAGTTTGTAGGATCGAGGCCTTCCCATCTAGAAAGGCCTTAGTTTAACAAAAACATTTGATTTGCAATTAGAAAATGCAAGATAGAGTCTTGTAGGTCTTATCAGGGGCTAGAAGATTTTCACTTCTGCTTAGAGCTTTGAAGGCTCTTGGTCTAATGCTATCCTAAGCCCCTAGGTGACTAGTATCATAATAGTCGGGGTTACGGGTAACAGGCCCAGGGCCATTATGGTCGAGAGGGCCAGCGGTAGGGAGGTTTGTGTTGTTTGAGTGCGTCAGGGGGTGGTGGAGCTGATGGTGTTAGGGGAGATGGTAAGTGTCATTGCGTAACAGAGACGTAGATAAAAATATAGGCTGAGGAGGGCGGCAAGGGCCATAATTGTGGCGGTAAGCGGGAGACTTTGGGTAGCCAATTCTTGTATAATAAACCATTTTGGTATGAATCCTGTAAGCGGGGGGAGTCCCCCAAGTGATAGTAATACTAGGGCCGTGGTTATTGTCAGAGTGGGGCTCTTGGATCACACAACCGCGAGCGTGCTAATCTTCGTAGCGGATGAGGCTTTTAGGGCGAGGAAGGCCGCGGATGTTATAAAGATATATATAATTAAGGCAAGAAGGGTGAGTTGGGGGGCATACTGCAAAACAATAATTATTCAGCCCATGTGTGCAATTGAGGAGTAGGCCAGAATTTTCCGTAGTTGGGTCTGGTTTAATCCCCCTCAGCCGCCTACAAGTGTAGATGTAAGTCCAAAGGCTGTTAAGACTAGGGGGTCAATTGTTTGGGCTGTCTGGATAATGAGGGCAAGTGGAGCAAGTTTTTGTCAAGTTGACAAGATTAGGCCTGTTAGAAGATCTAGGCCTTGCAGTACCTCAGGCATCCAGAGATGTATGGGCGCAAGTCCAATTTTAAGTGCCAGGGCAGCAATAATTATTGTAGTGGCGATGGGACTTTCCATGCTGTTAATGTCCCATTGGCCCGTAATTCAGGCATTTGTTGTGCTTGCAAATAGGATCATGGCTGCCGCGGTAGCTTGGGTTAAAAAATATTTTGTGGTTGCTTCTACTGCGCGAGGGTGGTGGTGTTGTGCTATTAATGGAACAATTGCAAGGGTATTAATTTCTAATCCTATTCAGGCTAGTAGTCAGTGTGAGCTTGCAAAGGTGAGGGTGGTCCCTAGCCCTAGGCTGGATAAGAGGGTTATAAGTACATAAGGGTTCATTGATGGAGGAGGGAATTTAACCGTCATGTTCGGGGTATGGGCCCGAAAGCTTATTTAGCTGACCCCATCTTAGAAAGTGGTGTAGAGGAAGCACTAAGAGTTTTGATCTCTTGGGCATGGGTTCGACCCCCTTCTTTCTAAGAACTGAGGGGACTTTAACCCCCATTAGCCACTCTATCAAAGTGGTCCTTGGGTATTCGGGCACAGTTCCTGGTTTACAGCTGTGGGGGAAGGCCCGCTAGCGCAATCGGCAGAGAAATATGTCATAGTACTAGAGCTAGTGTTAGTGGAAGGAAGTTTTTCCAAACGAGGTGTATGAGTTGATCATATCGGAACCGGGGGTAGGAGGCTCGGACCCATAAAAACATGACTGATAAGAATGCAGCTTTAATCATGAGACTAACTGTTGTCAGTTCAGGTAGTCCCGGGAGGGTTGATGTGCCCAAAAATAGTACAACTGATAGGGTATTTATTAGTAGAATGTTTGCATATTCGGCTAGGAAGAACAAGGCAAAGGGTCCTCCTGCATACTCGACATTAAAGCCTGATACAAGTTCTGATTCACCTTCTGTTAGGTCGAACGGTGCACGATTGGTCTCTGCTAGGGTTGAAATATATCATATGGCGGCTAATGGTCATGCAGGGGCCAGTAGTCAAATACTTTCTTGAGTTGTGTTGAATGTCTGAAGGGTGTAGCCGCCAGAGAGGACAATCACTGAGAGGAGAATAAGTCCGAGACTTACCTCATATGAAATCGTTTGGGCTACCGCTCGTAGGGCCCCAATTAATGCATACTTTGAATTTGATGCTCAGCCCGACCCAAGGATAGAATAAACTGCAAGGCTGGATAGGGCTAGAATAAATAAAACTCCTAAGTTAAGATCAATAACGGGGTGGGGTATAGGCATAGGGGCTCAAAGGGTTATGGCAAGAGTTAACGCAAGGATGGGGGTGGCTAAAAATAAGAAGGGGGATGAGGTAGAGGGGCGAACGGGCTCTTTGATAAATAGCTTTACACCGTCAGCAATGGGTTGAAGTAATCCGTATGGTCCTACCACATTTGGGCCTTTTCGTAGTTGTATATACCCTAGAACTTTTCGTTCAAGCAAAGTTAGAAAAGCCACTGCTAATAGGACCGGGACAATGTAGGCGAGGGGATTAATTAGGTGAGTTATTAGAGTGTTTAGCATAAACTGAGGAGAGGACTTGAACCTCTGATTTTAAGGGCTTAGGCCTTATGCAATTGACCATGCTCTGCCACCCCAGTAGTGTTCTTATTTTGAACGGTAGGGGCTTTGGCCCTCCCTTTACTTAATTTATTTGTTTTCATCAATTAGGGGCGGGGCGTGCTTTAAGTATAGGCCCCTCATTTCCGATCCTTTCGTACTAGGAAAAGTAGCGTTACAGATAGAAACTGACCTGGATTGCTCCGGTCTGAACTCAGATCACGTAGGACTTTAATCGTTGAACAAACGAACCCTTAATAGCGGCTGCACCATTGGGATGTCCTGATCCAACATCGAGGTCGTAAACCCCCTCGTAGATATGGGCTCTGGGAGGGGATTGCGCTGTTATCCCTTGGGTAACTTGGTTCGTTGATCGGCTTTTTAGCCGGATCATTTTTGGTCAGATGTTCTGCGGCTTATAGATGTCTCTATTGGCTTCAGGGGTTTGGCCCAGTCCACTCGGAGGCTGGTTTTTCCTCCGCGGTCGCCCCAACCGAAGGTAAAATTTCATTGTCACTAAGTTCTTGCTTTTTACAGAGTTGTTTAACGTGGTTGAATTTTGTACCTTAAGCTCCAAAGGGTCTTCTCGTCTTGTATATTTATACCCGCTTCTGCACGGATAGATCAATTTCACTGACTGGAAGGGGGAGACAGTTAAGCCCTCGTCTAGCCATTCATACAGGTCTCTATTTAAGAGACAAGTGATTGCGCTACCTTTGCACGGTCAAGATACCGCGGCCGTTGAACCCGTAGTCACTGGGCAGGCTGGACCTCCTATACTCAGTCTAGTTGCAGGAGGCGATGTTTTTGGTAAACAGGCGAGGCTTGTGTTTGCCGAGTTCCTTCCCCTTCTTTTAGTCTTTCCCTTAAAATAGCACTCCAGTGTGGGGTTAACGATCAATTAATGTGAGGTCTTCTCGTGTTTTCTCTTAATCACACTACCCTCTTGGGTTGGGTTCGTTAAGCTCCAGTGGTTGGTCCGATCCGGTCTACACTTGTGCTGGGAGAAGAGCGGGTCTTCTTATTACTCATTTTAGCATAATCTCTTCCATGTGGGCATGGGTTGGTCTGATATAGTTAGGGGAATAAGATTTTTTATCAATATAATAAACTTCTTTCTGTCCGAGCTTTAACGCTTTCTGTTTAGGTGGCTGCTTTCAGGCCCACTAGAACAGTATATCTTATACATTATGATCTTTATCCTCCTGTAAAGGTTGTATCCTTTGTTAAAAGGGCTGTACCCCTTTCAACTAACTCTCGTACGTTTCCCTAAATATCTTGGCGATAACATTTCTTGGTTTGGGGTGTACGAGGCTGAACTTCTATCCATTTCTCAGTCAACCAGCTATCACCAGGTTCGGTAGGTCTTTCACTTCTACCCGGAGCTCTTCCCACTCTTTTGCCACAGAGACGGGTTAGCCCTAGATTAATATAGGCTGTCTCGGGGTAGCTCACCTGGTTTCGGGGTATCAAACTAAAGGTCTCTTTGCTTGGGGGTGCTGGCTAAATCATGATGCAAAAGGTACAAGGTTTAGGCTTTGTTTTTCGGTGCTTATATGGGTTATTTCATTTCTCTTTCAGCATTCCCTTGCGGTACTTTTTCTATTGCTTTAGGGTCGAACCTTTTCTGTCTCCCATACTTAGGTAAAAAAATGGTTTAGTTTGTGGTGTTGGGCCATGTTTTGTTATAAATGTCGTTGAATTATATTAGTAAATAAGCTAGCTGGTTGGCTCAGGGTGATCCAATTTGCATGGATGTCTTCTCGGTGTAAGTGAGATGCTTGGCTACTCAGCCACGCCCTGAATTTAATCCAAGTGCACCTTCCGGTACACTTACCATGTTACGACTTGCCTCCCCTTGTCAGCGCTTTGGTGTTATTTATCTTTATTGCATTTGACAGGGGAGAGTGACGGGCGGTGTGTACGCGCCTCAGAGCCGGGTTCAAAAGGACACGCTGCTTCCTTTTTACTACTAAATCCTCCTTCAAGCACTATTTCATGTTGCACATCCGTAGTGTTCTATAATAGAAAATGTAGCCCATTTCTTCCCACTTCGTACGCTACACCTCGACCTGACGTTCTGGGTTGTGCCCATTTTGCTTACTTTTGTTGCCTTCACAGGGTAAGCTGACGACGGCGGTATATAGGCTGGGGTGACTAGAAGTGGTGAGGTTTAACGGGGGTTATCGGTTCTAGAACAGGCTCCTCTAGGGGGGTCTAAGGCACCGTCAGGTCCTTTGGGTTTCAAGCTGATGCTCGTAGTACCCGGGCGGACATCTAATTGTAGTTGGATGTCTAGGTTTATAGCTGAGCATAGTGGGGTATCTAATCCCAGTTTGTTCCTCAGCTTTCGTGGCGTCAGGTGGGCTCTCTTAAAGCTACTTTCGTATATTGGGCTTCGGACACCTAGAAGCGTATGACGGCCAAGGGGCCATTTGGCTTTATTATACTGCTCTCCCTAACCACCCTTTACGCCGTTGCGCTGTCAACTGGGGCCTCTCGTTTAACCGCGGTGGCTGGCACGAGTTTTACCGGCCCTCTTAACCCTGACTAAGTCAAGCTTTCACTCATGGCTTAATATTTATCACTGCTGAATTCCCTTGGGGGTGTGGCGTGGCTAGGCGTCTTGGGCTAAAAATTTGTGCCTGATGCCCGCTCCTCGTCCCCGGGCAGGGGATTAAGGGCATACTCACGGGGCTGCGGAGACTTGCATGTGTAAGTTGGGTTAGAGCTGACAATAAGGTCGGGACCATGCCTTTGTGCATGCGGAGCTTCTCAGGGCCCATCTTAACATCTTCAGTGTTATGCTTTGCATTAAGCTACGCTAGC